TGGGTTTCATCGTTTCTATGGTTACTTCTTAAACGGTGAGGTCTTCTCTATACACCGGAGCCTTTAGACTTCATTTAATCAATGTTATTGAGAACTTGTATGATTCACACCGCACTCTTTAGCTCTACCCATGAAGTATCCAGTAATAGGTCTTTCACAATGAGACCCGCTTATACAGTACAGTAACGGTATTTAATTATGAAAGTTAGCTGGGTAGCTGACCCTCGTAGTCCGTTCTTGACCGAATGGGAACTTCATTTTTATATTTTTTTCATTTAAATTAAATAAGATTTATTCCGCTTAATGGATAGCCTTTTGTTACCAATGGAGAATTGCTTATCATCTTAAATTCAGGTGATTAGATTTGCACCAACCAAAACCATAAACTTTAATACACAATATAAGCGATCAATTTGCTTCTTTTTAGATAGTGAAGGGCGTTCCTTCTTCTATTCATAGGTACTGATCATTCATACTGGAAAGCGTTTTTCTTTGTTTTTTATGCCAGCTTATGATCTAAACGAGTCGCACATACACCCTAGTACATGTTCCTCGACGCTGAGGACATCCCCGAAGAGCGGGGGATTTCGTGACATTTCGAATTGGCTGTCTTGTATTTCTAATAAGTTGTTTAATAGTTGGCATGTTGAATTATATACATAATGGGCTGGTTTAGATTGATCCTAACCGGATGATTATGAATTTTTTCTATTTAATAGATATAGTAAACTTCGAGATAAAATCTAAAATCACGGATTGGCACAAAATCCATCTTTTTTTCATTCAACTGCTACAAGATCAATAATTCCATAAGCTTGGGCTTCTGTTGCTGACATAAAAACGTCTCTTTCCAGGTCTTCAGATACAACCCATAATGGTTTACCCGTCCTTTGTGCATAAACCCTTGTGATGGTTTCGCGTATTTTCAGCAGCTCTTCCGCTTCCAGGATAAATTCTCCCGTTTGCGCCTCATAAAAAGAAGCAGCAGGTTGATGGATCATTACCCTGATGATACAAGGGTTTTCTATCTGGTGTGATAAAACGAACAGAAAAGAATAATAAGAAAAAAGATAGAATTAAATAACCGTACGGGCATGATCTTTTGTGCATTGCATACGGCTTTAGAATCAAATTGACCCTTTTACCCTCCATTGAAGAAAGAGAAAAATAGAATTTCTCATCCCCGGATGGGTAAATGATCAAATTGCCACCCTTCCTTTCGCTTTCGGAGAAGGTCAAAAATGCTAGAAAAAATACTATGATGGCTCCGTTGCTTTCTATTTTGAATTGGATTATTTTTTTATCTTTGATTCAGCAATCCCAAAGTTTCTTTTTTTTTATCCAAAAAATCATTTTTCGCGCTCTTTTTTATAACAAAAATATTGTTTAAGAGCTCTTCGGTGTGAAAACAAGAAAGTTTGTGACGCTGCATTGGACTTCCCATAGATAATTGAAAATTGGAAATCCCTTTTATCTCATACTATTCTCTCGATACATAATCGAATCTTTTGGAAAAAAAGAACAATACAAAAATTTTTCATATCGAATTCGAAGTGCCATGCTATTATTACTTAATATTCATATGGCGAAGGCATAGTTCTCTTTTTTCTCTCAAATAAAAAAACCTCATTGGCGCCAAGCGTGAGGGAATGCTAGACGTTTGGTAAGTTCTCCTGCAGCTAGGAGAAAGGATCCCATTGACGCGGCTAAGCCCATGCATACTGTATGGACCTCTGGTCGCACAAATTGCATAGTATCATAAATCGCTAATCCGGCTATTACCCATCCGCCAGGAGAGTTTATAAAAAAATACAGATCTTTAGTATCATCCTCGATACTGAGATATACCATAAGACCAATAAGTTGATTCGAGATCTCACTATTAACGTCTTGGCCTAAAAAGAGTAATCTTTCTCGATAAAGTCGGTTGATTAGGGTAAAATTGTATCCCTTAAGAACCGTACGTGCACCTTTTGATGCATACGGTTCAAATTGCGAAAAAAAAGAATCAATGTCTAGATTCCAGCCCTGTTTATTTGTGCCTATTCTTTTTGATAGCAGGTTTTTTCTAACTTCTAATGAAAGGCCTTTTTCTTCGATTTTTCAATAAAGACGCGTTTTGAACTTTTTTTTTCTCTTAGAAAAATAGTAGAAAAAAAGTCACTAAATTCATCGAATTAACTTCTCATTGATGTAGTATTTCATCAAGATCCAAACCACGATGGTATTTTCTTGTTCGTGAATGGGTCTCTTTCATCTTTTTAGGTTTCTGCTCTACTCCGAGTAAAAATCCGCCCGATAATGATTTGGACATATAGGACAAATCTTCTGATCACCATTTCTTTTTTATGACTTTTTTTCAAGTAATTTAAGATCTTTCACCAAGTATTTAGTTTGAGATTCCCTCGCTTGACAAATAGGATATATTTACAAATAAGAAAGAGGAATCCTTTTTGATATGCGTAGTAATCGTAGATATATTACCAATTGGGTTTTTTATAATATAAACAGAGCCTGGATATTTCATTTTTTTAGTCCAACGAAAGCCAACCATGAATTATTCTAATTGAAAATAGTACTAGGAATCCCCCCAAACAATGGATCTAATTGCATGCACTTCACGCTCCAATTTTTTGATGATTCCATTTTTCTTTCTTGGGCGAAACAGAGGATATCTCGATCGGGGAAGAGAACGGGGAAATCCCATATGACCCAATATTTCTGACAAGTCGCACTATACGTCAACCCAAGATGCATCTTCCTCTCCAGGAATTCGGAAAGGAACTTTTGGAACACCAATAGGCATGGATTAAAAGAAAAACGAACTAAATATTCTATTTCACTTTGATATGAAAACGTAACAATAGGATTTTATTGTCTTTATAATATTAACTTTATCATAATTAAATTGATCCATAGATTAGAAAAATTCAGAAAGAAAGACATAATAAATAAAGGAAATTTTTGACGAATAGGTTCTTTTGATGATAAATAAGAATGGACGCATTTACTCATTGAAAATCGTATTAACCTCCCATTGCGTATTGGTACTTATCGAGTATAGAATAAATCTGCTTCTCTTTGTTCTTACGAACAGAATTGTTCAATTATTATGAACAGAATAGAATAAATATTAACCTAACGCTTCCCTTGTTAGGAAATAAGCCATTGAACAAGGGAGGTCCATCGGACAGTCATAGTATAGTCTTTTCCAATGCAATAAAGTTACGCAGTGTCTATTTTTCTTTGCGAAAGGGGTATTTTCCATGGGTTTGCCTTGGTATCGTGTTCATACCGTTGTATTGAATGATCCCGGCCGGTTGCTTTCTGTTCATATAATGCATACAGCTCTGGTTGCTGGTTGGGCGGGCTCGATGGCTCTGTATGAATTAGCAGTTTTTGATCCTTCTGACCCTGTTCTTGATCCAATGTGGAGACAGGGTATGTTCGTTATACCCTTCATGACTCGTTTAGGAATAACCAATTCATGGGGGGGTTGGAGTATCACAGGAGGGACTGTAACGAATCCGGGGATTTGGAGTTACGAAGGTGTAGCGGGGGCACATATTGTATTTTCTGGCTTATGCTTTTTGGCAGCTATCTGGCATTGGGTTTATTGGGATCTAGAAATATTTTCTGATGAACGTACAGGAAAACCCTCTTTGGATTTGCCCAAGATCTTTGGAATTCATTTATTTCTATCCGGAGTGGCTTGCTTTGGTTTTGGTGCATTTCATGTAACAGGCTTGTATGGTCCTGGAATATGGGTGTCCGATCCTTATGGACTAACGGGAAAAGTACAACCTGTAAATCCATCATGGGGCGTGGAAGGTTTTGATCCTTTTGTTCCGGGAGGAATAGCTTCTCATCATATTGCAGCGGGTACATTGGGGATATTAGCGGGTCTATTCCATCTTAGTGTCCGACCACCACAACGTCTATATAAAGGATTGCGTATGGGAAATATTGAAACCGTACTCTCCAGTAGTATTGCGGCTGTCTTTTTTGCAGCTTTTGTTGTTGCGGGAACTATGTGGTATGGTTCAGCAACTACCCCTGTCGAATTATTTGGTCCCACTCGTTATCAATGGGATCAGGGTTACTTCCAGCAAGAGATATATCGAAGAGTTAGCGCCGGGCTAGCAGAAAATCAAAGTTTATCAGAAGCCTGGTCTAAAATTCCTGAAAAATTAGCCTTTTATGATTATATCGGCAATAATCCGGCAAAAGGAGGGTTATTCAGGGCAGGTTCAATGGATAACGGAGATGGAATAGCGGTTGGATGGTTAGGACACCCTATCTTTCGAGATAAAGAGGGGCGTGAGCTTTTTGTACGTCGTATGCCTACTTTTTTTGAAACATTTCCAGTTGTTTTGGTAGACGGCGATGGAATTGTTAGAGCTGATGTCCCTTTTAGAAGGGCAGAATCTAAGTATAGTGTTGAACAAGTGGGTGTAACCGTTGAGTTCTATGGGGGCGAACTCAATGGAATCAGTTATAGTGACCCTGCTACTGTGAAAAAATATGCTAGACGCGCTCAATTGGGTGAAATTTTTGAATTAGATCGTGCAACTTTGAAATCCGATGGTGTTTTTCGTAGCAGTCCAAGGGGGTGGTTTACTTTTGGGCATGCTTCGTTTGCTTTGCTCTTCTTCTTCGGACACATTTGGCATGGTGCTAGAACCTTGTTCAGAGATGTTTTTGCTGGTATTGACCCAGATTTGGATGCTCAAGTAGAGTTTGGAGCATTCCAAAAACTTGGGGATCCTACTACAAGAAGACAGGTAGTCTGATACAAAACTCCTTTGGTATCTTTCAGCTTTATTTTTTGAAAGGGATTTGATATAGAGTACGAGAGTAGATTAGAATCAACGTTTTTTAGGCTCTTGCTCTTTCGCGATTATTCCCAAAAAGAAAAAAAATAAACAGGTATGGAAGCTATAATTGTAAACCAGGATCGAATCTATGGAAGCATTGGTTTATACATTCCTTTTAGTCTC